TTGATTCCGCCAATTGAACACAATCAAGTCTAGATGATAGAACGAAAAAAAGAAGATGGGTAGAAAAACTTATTAGATACCATTGACTCTGGTATCTAATAAGTTCTACCTACTATTGGATTTGAACCAATGACTCCCGCCGTATGAAAGCAATACTCTAACCACTGAGTTAAGTAGGTTATTTATCATCACAAAAAAAGGACCCATCGCCTCGGGATTATAGGTGGAATATTATTTCTAAGCAATACCCATCCGCTAACAGTAAACGGATCAGAGAACTATCATGTGGGATCCTATCTTGACAAGAAATTATCTATATGTTAAGATATCTATGACAAGGGCTATAGCTCAGTTAGGTAGAGCACCTCGTTTACACGTGCGCCAATGCTTTTCAAGGGAGCCCATTATGCAATGATCTTATTGAGAAATCGATGTCTTACTCCATAGATTCGAGGGAACAAGAGAACAATAGCCTGACAAATATTTGGTTCGGTTCAATTTGAGTGCGAATTCAAGTGCCAAATCAAATAGAACCCGCCATTGATTTGCTAATTGATAAGGTAAATACCCAGTCCATTCAATGCCAGGCTTAATGAGTATAAGGGACTCAAAAGAACCTCTTTTCGTCCTATGAACTTTAAGGTGTATGAAGTCTCATATTTGACTCTTGCAGCGGAGCGATAGAGATTCCATTTAACTTAGGTTGATCTAGGCCGGAGGCAGACCTAAGTCAAGGTAACCCTTCTTTGAAACACTTTGGTATTGCTCCTAGATCAGAATACAAATGATGAATCACAGAGCACATGGAGCCATCTTATTATCTTCCTGTAAAGAAAAAATATGGTGGACTAACTGATCTTTACATCAATCAGTTGATGAAAGAGCCCAATGCAACAAAATGCATGTTGGGTCTTTGAAACAGTTCGAATCATTTCGATAATAATCAGTTTGATCTGTTTTACCGAGAAGGTCTACGGTTCGAGTCCGTATAGCCCTAACACATTCCATTTTTTTATAGACATTTTAGTTTAGTATAGTTTTCATTTCCTCATTAGTACTTGTTTATGGATTAACCGGTTCCTTTGTTCATAGAAATGAAAGCATTACCATATGCTCATGTGAATACATAGGGACAGGAAAATAAAAACAATAATTCATTCCAATGGATGAATTACATATGACTTTTTTCTTGTCCATGATCAAAGAGTTACTGATATACTTTTGTTTTTGTTTTAGTATACCCAATCTCAGTCAATTTATGAAGTGAAAATCATGACAGGATCCTGTCTAAAAACTTCATCCCGACCCAACTAAATCGAATCCTAAGTTACACGGATCTAGTACCTATTCTTTTCTTGGACTTGTATTTGTGGAAGTCCCCCGACTTCGACTAATTGCTTTTTGGCCGAACAACAACCCAACTTGGTTGTTTCAAATATAATGCAGAGATAATGAATTGGTCCTTAATGTATCGACGTTCCTTCTTCTATATTCTATGAGTTGGGTTGGTTTGTGGATTTGGTCTCTCGAATTGTTCGAGAATGTGTGATTCTTTCTATTAGAAGTATCTTATGTAGATCATTTATGATTCCACAGATTCTATCACTCTGCGCTATCTTTCATTGTGTAGTGTAAGTTTGCTCCAAAACAAACTCCCTTTTTGTAGCGAAACCTAACCCATCGGTTGGTCTTACTAAGTTTTATTGCCGTAACAAGTATTTTTGTTCATCCCCAATCGCGGTCTTTCTTTAGTACTCGATTCTTTTTCTTTCTGAGAGGGTCCGAGGCGGGGGTATAGTACAGATTCTAAGTTTCCAATTTTTTGGTTTTGGTATAGAAAGATATGAGTTGTTATATGTAAAGGTTCCTAGCAACTCAACGGATTGAATCAAATCAATAAAGTAAGGAAAATAGAAATGAAATCTAGGACAAGGAAAGGGGATAAAATATAATCGTTCGATGTATTAGATTATGTTTACGTATTCCTATCGAATCAATAGAAGCAATGATTCTCCACCTGGATTTTAATGAAAAGAATACTTCGAGTAGAATATGCTAGAAATCCCTAGCCGTTTTACCCATATGACTACTGAAATTTTTTCGTTTTGATTTGAAAAAAAAAAAGTGAAATAATATAATTTCAATTATATTATATATAAAATGAACTATAAAAACATAGTTATACTAAATACGTACGATATTATACGTACGATATTAATAGTTATACTAATACGATTACGTGCGATTACGATATTATTAGTATTATTTATTAGTATTATACTATTTTTAGTATTTGTATTAAATTGCTTTTTTAGGGAGAAACCGAGACAAAGTAAGAGAGTTTGTGTAAGAGCATCCTATATCTACACCATATCTAAATGGAATCGAAATACAAAATAAATGTAAGTGGGGTTCCGTTGTATGAATCTTTAAACAAGACATGCCCCGTAGCAAACAAACTCTAAACTATAACTATGCAGTTTGATTTGATCAAAAAAAT